TGGAATCGTCCATTGCGATATATAAAAAACAATCAATTTGAAAATGCCGTAAGAAATGAAATGTCACAATATTTTTTTTATACATGTCGAAACAATGGAAAAGAAAGAATATCTTTTGCGTACCCCCCCAGTTTGTCAACTTTCTTGGAAATGATACAAAAAAAAATTTCTTTGTTGACAAGAGAAAAACTACCCTCTGATGAATTGTATGATCATTGGATTTATACCAATGAACAAAAAAAGAACAACTTGAGCAAAGAATTTAGAAATCGAATGGAAACTCGAAATAAAGGATCCATTACTCTAGATGTACTCGAAAAAAGAACTAGATTGTGTAATGATGAAAATAAAAAAGAATACTTGCCTAAAATATATGATCCTTTTTTGAAAGGGCCCTGTCGTGGAAGGGTCAAATTTTTTTTTTCATCCCCAATCCTAAATAAAATTTCTATAAAAAATTACATCGAGACAGGTTGGATAAATAAGATTCATGTTATACTTTTTAATACTGATCAGGAAAACTTGGAAAAACAAATAGATGCATTTGATAGAAATTCATTATCAACAGAAAAAAAACTTTATTTATTTCCATTTCCAGAAACTGAACAAGGAAGAATTAATTCAGAAGATCAAATAAAAATTTTGAAAATTTTATTCAACGCAGTTATAACCGAGCCCAAGACTAAAAGAATTAAAAAAAAATCTATTGGAATAAAAGAAATAAGTAAAAAAGTTCCTCCGTGGTCATACAAATTAATCAACGATTTGGAACAACAGGAGGGAGAAAACGAAGAAAACGTGGCAGAGGATCATCAGATTCGTTCCAGAAAAGCCAAACGTGTAGTGATTTTTACTGATAACCATCAAAATACTGATGCTAATAGCAAAAATACTAATAATCCTGATCAAGCCGACGAAGTGGCTTTGATACGTTATTCACAACAATCGGATTTTCGTCGAGACATAATCAAAGGCTCTATGCGTGCTCAAAGACGTAAAACAGTTACTTGTGAATTGTTTCAAGCAAATGTGCATTCTACTCTTTTTTTGGACAGAATAGACAAACCCCTTTTTTCTTTTGATATCTCCGGGATGATAAAATTCATTTTGAAAAACTGGATGTATAAAAAAACAACAGAATTAAGAATTTCGGATTATACGGAGGAAAAGACAAAAGAAAGTGAGAAAAAAAAAGAGGAAGAAAAAAGAGAAGAATACAAAAGAGAAGAGAAAGCACGAATAGAAATAGCGGAAGCCTGGGATAGCATTTTATTTGCTCAAGTAATAAGAGGATCCCTATTAGTAACCCAATCTTTTCTTAGAAAATATATTCTATTCCCTTCATTGATAATAGCTAAAAATATAGCCCGTATGTTATTATTTCAATTTCCCGAGTGGTCCGAGGACTTAAAAGATTGGAATAGAGAAATGCATGTTAAATGCACCTATAATGGTGTTCAATTATCAGAAACCGAATTTCCAAAAAATTGGTTGACAGACGGTATTCAGATAAAGATCCTATTTCCTTTTTGCCTTAAACCTTGGCACAGATCTAAGGTGTCACCCCCCCAGAAAGATCCGCTGAGAAATAAAGGGCAAAAAAACAATTTTTGTTTTTTAACAGTTTGGGGAATGGAAACTGAACTTCCTTTTGGTTCTCCCAGAAAACAACGTTCATTTTTTGAACCCATTTTTAAAGAACTCAGAAAAAAGATTATCAAATTGCAAAAGAATTCTTTTTTAGTTATACAGGTTTTAAAAGAAAGAATCCATTTTTTTTTAAACCTTTCAAAAGAAAGAAAAAAATGGGTCATGAAAAACATTCTATTTTTAAAAGGAATAATAAAAGAACTTTCAAAAAGAAACCCAATTCAATTATTTGGATTAAGAGAAATATATGAATTGAGTGAAACTAAAAAAGAAAAAGATGGGATAATCAGTAATGGGATGATTAATGAATCGTCCATTCAAATTCTATTTATGAATTTGACAGAAAAAAAAATGAAAGATCTGGCTGATAGAACCAGCACAATCAGGAATCAAATAGAAAAAATTACAAAAGATAAGAAGAAAGGATTTTTAACTCCGGAAATCAATATAAATATTAGTTATAATAAAAGAAGTTATCCTACTAAACTATTAGCATCAATAAAAAATATTTGGGAGAAATTAAAGAAATTCAAAAGAAGAAATGTTCGATTAATCCACAAATCATATTCTTTTTTCAAATTTTTAATTGAAAGGATATACATAGATATCCTTCTCTGTATCATTAATATTCCGAGGATCACTACACAACTTTTTTTTGAAAATTCAAAAAAAATGATTGATAAATACATTTACAATAATGAAAGAAATAAAGAAAAAATTGATAAAAGAAATAAAAATACAATTCGTTTTATTTGGACTATAAAAAAATCAATTTCGGATATTAGTAATAAAAAATCAAAGATTTTTTTATCCTCATTCTCACAAGCATATGTATTTTACCAATTATATCAAACGCAAATTCGTAACTTGTATAAGTTAAGATATGTCCTTCAATATCAATATCACGGAACATCTCTTTTTCTTAAGAATAAAATAAAGGATTATTTTGAAACACAAGGAATTTTTCATTCTGAATTAAAACATAAAAATATTTGGAATTCGGGAATGATTCAATGGAAAAACTGGTTAAGGGTTCATTATCAATATGATTTATCTCCGATTAGATGGTATCGATTAGTACCACACAAATGGCGAAATAGATTCAATCAAACCCGTATAGTGCAAAATAAAGATTTAAACAAAAAGCATTCAGATGAAAAAGATCGATTAATATTAATTAATTACAAAAAATTAAATGATTTTGAATCAAATTCAAAATATAACTTTCAACAATACTATAAATATGACCTTTTTTCATATAAATCGATTAATTATGAAAATAAGAAGGATTCACATATTTCTGTATCACCATTACGTTTAAATAATAAACAAGAGATTTGTTATAATTACAATAAGATATACAAAAAGGGTAAATTCGTTGACATGACAGGAGGTATTATTCCTATTAATTTAGAAGATGATGCTATTATGAATCTGGATAAATTTACAGATAGAAAATATTTTGATTGGAGAATTTTCGATTTTTGTCTTCGAAATAAAGTCGATATTGAGTCCTGGATCGATATCGATACCAATGGTAATAAAAATACTAAGACTGGGATTAATAATTATCAAATAATTGATAAAATGGATCAAAAAGGTCTTTTTTATCTTAAAATTTCCCAAAATAGAGGAATTACGGCATCCAACAAAAAAAAAGACCTTTTTGATTGGATCGGAATGAATGAAGAAATACTAAGTCGTCCCATATCGAATCTGAAACTTTGGTTCTTTCCAGAATTTGTGCTGCTTTATAATACATATATTATGAGACCGTGGATCATACCAATCCAACTACTTCTTTTAAATTTTAATGAAAATGGTAGTGAAAATAAAAACATCACTAGAAAGAACAAAAGGAATCTTTTTCTATTTTCGAATGAAAAAAAATCGATTGAATTAGAGAATCGAAATCAAGAAGAAAAAGAATCCGCAAGTCGAGATAATCTTGAATCAGATGCACAAAATCAAGCGAACCTTGGATCACTTCTCTCAAACCAAGAAAAAGCTATTGAAGAAGATTATGCAAGCTCAGATATGAAAAAACGTATAAAGAAAAAGCAATATAAGAGCAACACGGAAGCAGAACTTGATTTCTTCCTAAAAAGGTATTTAGGTTTTCAATTGAGATGGGATGATTCTTTAAATCAAAGAATGATCAATAATATCAAAGTGTATTGTCTCCTACTTAGACTGATAAATCCAAGAGAAATTGCTATATCCTCTATTCAAAGGGGAGAAATGAGTTTAGATATTCTGATGATTCAAAAGGATTTAACTCTTACAGAATTAATGAAAAAGGGTATATTAATTATCGAACCAGTTCGTTTGTCTATAAAAAATGACGGACAATTTATTATGTACAAAAGTCTAAATATTTCATTGGTTCATAAGAGTAAGCCCCAAATTAATCAAAGATACCGAGAAAAAAGCTATATTGCTACGATTAATTTGGATAAATCCATTGAAAGACATCAAAGAATGGCTGAAAATAGATACAAAAATCATTATGATTTGTTCTTTGTTCCCGAAAAAGTTTTATCCACTAAAGGACGTAAAGAATTAAGAATTCTAATTTGTTTCAATTTACGGAAGAGAGATGGTATTCATAAAAATCCAGTATTTTGCAACAACGTAAAAAACTTTGTTTTGGATAAAAGAAAACATTTTGATAAAAAGAAACTAATTAAATTAAAGTTCGTTCTTTGGCCCAATTCTCGATTAGAAGATTTATCTTGTATGAATCGATATTGGTTTGATACCAATAATGGGAGCCACTTCAGTATGATAAGGATAAATATGTATCCACGATTGCAAATTTGTTAATGATGCGTTTTTCATATATATTCTGTACCATATATGTATGGTATATGAAACAAATAGTTGCACCCATGTATTGTCTTACCTTCCAGTCTGATACATGACTACGAATTCAATGCATGTATCAATATCCAATAGATCTATAAATGATTAACGGAATCTTCTTATTTTTTATTTTATTATTAGATTAGATCCAAGATTTTGTATCTTTTCTAAATGTAGAAATATATCATCCTTTCCTATTCCTATACGAATTTTCCTATTCCTATTCCTATACGAATAAAATTGAAAAGAAAATTGGATTGATTAATTTTATTTGATAAAATTAGGAGTTCATAAAGAAATTAAGATTATTGTGTATACAAAATTAAAATGACTAGCATTATTCTTACTGATCAGTAAAATCCATTAAAAAAAAAGAGGATAGAAAATCCGTTTTATGGTAAAAAATTCATTCATTTCAGTTATTTCACAAGAAGAAAAAGAAGAAAACAGGGGGTCCGTTGAATTTCAAGTATTTCATTTCACCAATAAGATACGAAGACTGACTTCACATTTGGAATTGCACAGAAAAGACTATTTATCTCAGAGAGGTCTACGTAAAATCCTGGGAAAACGCCAACGACTGCTCTCTTATTTGTCAAAGAAAAATAGAGTACGTTATAAAGAATTAATTAGTCAGCTGGATATTCGGGACTCAAAAACTCGTTAATTGAAAAAGGAATTTGAATTATTTTATTTTTTTATTAGATCTTGAATCTTAATGAACTTCTTTTCATTTTCAGCAATTCATGAAAGAATGAATCGAGGAATAACCTATGAATGTAACAACTACAAGAAAAGACCTCATGATAGTCAATATGGGACCTCACCACCCATCAATGCATGGTGTTCTTCGGCTCATCCTTACTCTAGATGGCGAAGATGTTATTGATTGTGAACCAATATTGGGTTATTTACACAGAGGAATGGAAAAAATTGCGGAAAATCGAACAGTTATACAATATCTGCCTTATGTAACACGTTGGGATTATTTAGCTACTATGTTCACAGAAGCAATAACCGTAAATGGACCAGAACAGTTGGGAAACATTCAAGTACCTAAGAGAGCCAGTTATATCAGAGTAATTATGTTAGAGTTGAGTCGTATAGCTTCTCATCTGTTATGGCTTGGCCCCTTTATGGCAGATATTGGTGCACAGACTCCTTTTTTCTATATTTTCAGAGAAAGAGAATTAGTATATGATCTATTCGAAACTTCCACCGGTATGAGAATGATGCATAATTATTTTCGTATCGGAGGAGTAGCGGCCGATCTACCTTATGGATGGATAGATAAATGTTTGGATTTCTGTGATTATTTTTTAACAGCGGTTTCTGAATATCAAAAACTTATTATGCGAAATCCTATTTTTTTAGAACGAGTTGAGGGGGTAGGCATTATTGGTCCAGAAGAAGCAATAAATTGGGGTTTATCGGGACCAATGCTACGAGCTTCCGGAATCCAATGGGATCTTCGTAAAGTTGATCATTATGAATGTTACGACGAATTGGATTGGGAAATCCATTGGCAAAAAGAAGGAGATTCATTAGCTCGCTATTTAGTCCGAATCGCTGAAATGAGGGAATCGATAAAAATTATTCAACAGGCTCTGGAAGGAATTCCAGGGGGACCCTATGAGAATTTAGAAACCCGATTCTTTGCTAGAGAAAGGGATCTAGAATGGAATGATTTTGAATATCGATTCATTAGTAAAAAACCTTCTCCTACTTTTGAATTACCGAAGCAAGAACTTTATGTAAGAGTTGAAGCCCCAAAGGGAGAATTGGGAATCTTTTTAATAGGAGATCAGAGTGGTTTTCCTTGGAGGTGGAAAATTCGTCCACCTGGTTTTATCAATTTGCAAATTCTTCCTCAGTTAGTTAAAAGAATGAAATTGGCCGATATTATGACAATACTAGGTAGCATAGATATCATTATGGGAGAAGTTGATCGTTAAAATGATAATTGATACAACAGAAGTACAAGATATAAATTCTTTTTCTAGATTGGAATCTTTAAAAGAAGTCTATGGAATCATAGGGATGTTTTTTCCTATTTTGACTCTTGTATTGGGAATCACAATAGGTGTACTCATAATTGTGTGGTTAGAAAGAGAAATATCTGCAGGAATACAACAACGTATTGGTCCCGAATACGCCGGTCCTTGGGGAATTTTTCAAGCTTTAGCAGATGGGACAAAACTTATTTTCAAAGAGAATCTTTTTCCATCTAGAGGAGATACTCGTTTATTCAGTATAGGACCATCCATAGCAGTTATATCAATTTTACTAAGTTATTCAGTAATTCCTTTTAGTTATCACCTTGTTTTATCTGATCTCAATATCGGTGTTTTTTTATGGATTGCCATTTCCAGTATTGCTCCCATTGGACTCCTTATGTCAGGATATGGATCAAATAATAAATATTCTTTTTTAGGTGGTCTACGAGCCGCTGCTCAATCGATTAGTTATGAAATACCATTAACCCTTTGTGTGTTATCAATATCTCTACGTGCGATTCGTTAAAACAGAAACTTTTCTTTATTCCTTTCTTTTTCGAAAAGAAATTGAATAGATATCTCCTTTTTTTATTCATCATTCAGTTCGATGACCTAAATCAGATAGTTGTATGAGTGAAAGAAAACAGCTTCTAAATTAGCAGTAAAAAGATTGAGTCTCATTTCCTACGTACAAGAATAAAAAAAAAAGTAAATAGAAGCAAGACTTTTACCCCAAGATTGGTTGATTAGTCATCCTGGCTTGAAGCGGGCTCAACTCAAAAGATCAACCACATAGAGTTTTCACTATCGTTTCTATGTATTACCATAACGGGTGATTGAGCAAAAATCAGTGGATGGTTAGGAACACCAAAATACATAAAGGATTAGTAATGGAGATTTTTTATGTAAATTATCCAAAAGGAATTTTTACATAACATAAAAAGAATAGTAATTGGGGCTTTAAGTTAGTAGAAATGATCAAGCAGTA